ACAAAATTTTGCTTTAGCCAACGATCCAATCAGAGGAATAATTGGGACTGTGGTCTCGAATTTCTTAATAGCAGTATCTATTCGAAACGAATTCTCTAGCATTTGACTCCTTACCACCGAAGAGTTTAGTCGTACACTTGAAAGATATCCCATAAAATAGAAGGGATGATTGTATAATTGCTTTATATGGATCCCGTCCGGTTGAGACCACAAGTCAAAATAACATTGCCAGAAGTTGACAAGGTGATATTTCCATTTCTTCATCCGAAGATGAGTCCCCCTTGAAGCCAGAATTGATTTTCCTTCATATCTGACATAATGCATGAAAGGGTCTTTGAACAACCATAGGGTCTTCTGAAAATCGTTACAAAGCACTACTACAATATGTTCTATTTTTCCATAGAAATGTGTTCGCTCAAGAAAGGATCCAAAAGATGTTGATCGTAAATGAAAGGATTGTTTACGGAGAAAAATGAATATGGATTCATATTCATATACATGAGAATTAGATAGGAACAAGAATAATCTTTGATTCTCTTTTGAAAAAGGGGAAATGGATTTTTTTGGAGTAATGAGACTATTTGAATTCCAATACTCGTAGAGAGAGAATCGCAATAAATGCAACGAGGGAGCATCTTGTATCCAAGAGTGAAGAATTTGAACCAAGATTTCCAGATGAATGGGGTGGGGTATTAGTATATCTGACACGTGATTTAAATGTGATAATTTGTCCTCGAAAAAGGAAAATATTGAATGAATAGATCGTAAATTATGAGATTTTGCTATTTCTTTTTCTTCTAGGGAAGATACTAATCGTGGCGAGAATGGAATTTCCACAATGACTGCAAAACCCTCCGATATCATTTGAGAATAAAAATGATTGTTGTGCCCAACAAATCGATTTTGGTTAGAATTATTAACCGAAATAATCAAATGATTCCGTTGATGCATTCGAGTAATTAAACGTTTCACAATTTGTGAACTGGATTTATTGTCATGACCTAAATTTTCCATGGGTTCATAAAGAACCGACCCATTTAAAGCATGATCATGAGCAAGTGCGTAGATATATTCTTGAAATAGAAACGGATATAGGAAGTATTGTTGCCGAAATCCATCTATTTCTAAATATCCTTGTAATTCCTCCATTTGAAATTACACTTAAACCAAATGGGGTATTTCTTGAGCTATCAAATAATACATAGTGCGATACGGTCAGAACAAGGTATGGTATATAGTTAAGAAAAAAAATAGATACCCTGGACACAAGAAAGACAATCAACGGATCCTATCTTTTTCCATCCAATTTGTTTGTGTTCGTTATAGTTACAAGAGATGGTTCGAAATCCTTTATTTTTGCAACCCGATCACTCTTTTGACTTTGGAATAATTCATTTTATCAGTATACCGTTTCTTCTACACATTCGTCTCCACTACATAATAGAGAATAGTTAGGATTCATGAAAAAAAAAAAAGAATCGATGATCCACTCACAAGAGAACCCTTTCCCACATTGGGCACTAATATATTTTTAACGTCTAATTAGATCGGGTAATCATTCGAATTAAGAACAAACAGAAGCTCGTTGCTTTTTATTTCCCTATAATTGGAGCCATAAGGCTCTATCCATTTATTCACTCGACCCAACTGTGAATTGATTTGACTCCGTTCCAAGAATCAAAACGAGATTTTGTACCGATCCGGTAAGGATGAAGTATTCTAAGAGTTCTCCATTGATACGACATGCTGTTTTTTCCATTCATTCCCTTTCAGGATCAGTCGTGGTCTTACAAACTCTACCAATAGTATGGACGAATCCGTTGCTTCATCCAAATGTGTAAAAGAGCATAGCCGCACTTAAAAGCCGAGTACTCTACCGTTGAGTTAGCAACCCGTATAAATATAATACGGTGTGTAGATACAATCGGAATAATAAGAAAATAAATAGAAATATATATAATAAAGAGATTGGATTGCCCGATCCCGTCAAAACATTAAACTAGCAACAAATCCAAAAGAAAGATTTGATGATCAATTGTAAACATAAAAATGAACAGAGGATCGGATTAAAATGCAACAGATTCTGGGATAAATAGAGAGAAAATCTAAAAAGATGTAAAAATGGATAGACTGCCCATACCCTATTTTTTTTTTTTCATTATATTAACTAAGATACTTCTTGTGTCACAGCGAATCTGACGAACCCATCATTTGAGTGAAATAAAGAAACAAACTTATGGGATGTAGATAAATAGATCTATTTATCCACGATCGAATTATATTTGTTCGATACACCATTGTCAATATGAATTCAATATTGAGAAAACAAATTCAATTCAATAACAATAAAGAAAATAAGGACTTGTGTTGGAGTGGCACTACATATACATAGATAAGAAATTAAAGTGGAATAAATAAGGAAAAAGTAGGAAAAAACCTCGGGTTTCTTCAATAGAGGTACAATAAGCAAGATTGACCCTTTGTTTGTTGGTGGAGTCCCAACGAAAACCATGCGATTGGTGGTAATCCCATCATTACCCAGTTATTTCATCTACTCACTCCATTTTTTTTTTCTATCTGTCTCATATCAATAGAAGATATTTTTTATTGTTCTATGATATGGGATCATGTGGGAGCAACAATGAATAGAGCAAAAAAAGGAATGGCGGAGAAGCAATTAGACAAAGCTAGATACTGGGTACCCCCCCCCTTTTTTTTTTTATTTCATTTGATTAATTCGAAGTTCCTTAAACACCTCCGCCTTCTTTGAAATATCATGAACGGTTCCTGTAGGTTGAGCGCCCTTTTCAAGGAAATATAGAATAGCAGGAACATTTGAATAAGTTTGGTTCTTTATCGGATCGTAAAAACCCACTTTACGAAGATCTCTTCCCTCTCTTCGGGATCGAATATCAATTGCAACGATTCGATAGATGACTCATTGGGATAGACATAAATGAACAACCCCCCCTAGAAACGTATAAGAGGTTTTCTCCTCGTACGGCTCGAAAAAGAATGATTCGAATTTATGTATTATAGTGGCAAATGGATCCACAAAATCATCAATTAGACTACGATTTGAGTCGTTTTTTTTTTTGTTCTTCCTTCCTGAAAAAAAAAAATCTCATTCGTATTCATAACTCAAGTTGGGTAATTCTCAAAGAGCTCGAAGGGAAATCCTTAGACATTTATTGAGCCGTCTCTAACCTCTTTTGTTTGTCTCGCCTAGAATCCATTTTTTTCTTCCCCATTCTAGTTGTTGAGACAATTGAAAATGGTCTTTCCTTGTTCCGGCATCCCTTATTTTATCTTTGCTTTGAATCATTGGGTTTAGACACTACTTCGGTGATCCTTAATTGTTTTTGTTTCAAAATGGCAGCAACATGCCTTTTTTTATTTCGTTCTATAGAAATGATGGATTCCCCTGTGATACACTTTTGATCGAAATAGTTTTACCAATTCCGACAAATTCGTTTTACTTTTTTTTTTTTACTTGTTCGAACTTGATCCTTTCGATTTCTATACCGAAGATATACTTACGAAGTTGTTCCAACTTATTGATTGGCATTAACCCTAGATCCTTCCCTCTGCTAAATGAATCAATTCTTTATGCTCGAGCTCCATCATGTACTATTGATTTTATTACAATCCCCAAATTGGGGTCCTAGTGGAATAGAACAAAAACTATGTCGAGCCAAGAGCATCTTCATTGATATATAAAATGGTGGGTGCAAGAATCCACAGCCGATAATGTCCTTCAAGTCGCACGTTGCTTTCTACCACATCGTTTCAAACGAAGTTTTACCATAACATTCCTCTAATTTGGGACCGGTATGGAATTGATTCAATATGGAATCATGAATAGTCATTGGCTCAATCGGTATATGTATATTAAGTAGTCCATACTTTATTTTCATATACGGATGGATAGTTATCTGGGGGAGTCTCAGCAAGAATCTAATTTAACCTCATATTTTATTAGATGAATGAAACACATTAAAAAAAAAAATAAAAGAAATTAGGTCCAAAGAAAATAATCTGTTCCATATTGAATTTTCTTGTTTGTTAATAAGATCCGAATGACAAGGGTCTTGAAATGGATACCGCGGATTAACTCATATCTACACGAATTCTATGGGGATCATGAATCATACCCAAAGTCAATTAAAAAGATCTTCTCTTCTTATGGGATGCTATCCTATCTTGTATAAGTACAAAGCCAAATTGGTCCCTATCCATTCTTCGTTACTATTTGGATTTTGTCCCACTCAGGAACTTTAATCCCAGCAATGGAATTAATACCAAGAACTCCCTCCTGTTTAGAATTCAGGATCCACACACATAGAATTAGTCATTTTGACTACCCTATATTTATTTACTTTAGGGAAGATAGAAACCTCTCTTTTCTTTCGAATTTCGATTCAGAATGCATCATGTGAGAATCCAAATATCAATATCATAGATATGGGGCATAAAGTTTCTCCAAATGACTAACTAACCTTCAATATGAATATGAGCGGGGAGCGAGTATACGCTGAATGGACCACCCAATTTTTTTTTTTTTTTGAATTTCACTTTGATCTTTGTTCCCATCCTACCTATATCAAAAAAGATATTTATTTCCATCCACGTCTCATTGATACTCGATCCGTTTGTGAGAAACAAAATGGAAAGGGAAAATTCTATAGAAGAATCATTAGAAATCACAAAGAAAGATTGGATCACATTGTATCCAACATTACACTCTTAAACAGAAGATTGTTAAAAAGAACAATTTTTGTTCTGATAGAATCGGTCTGGTCTGGGACGGAAGGATTCGAACCTCCGAGTAACGGGACCAAAACCCGTTGCCTTACCGCTTGGCCACGCCCCATTTAAATTTCTATTCCACACAAATAAACACTAATAATATTGGTATTGGTTGTTCGTCAATTCCAGCCCCAATATCTATATCTATGGAATAGGTTCTTGCTAGGATTCTACACATCTAGATGTAGAATCAAAATGAATTCATTGATCATTACATATAATTCAATTAAGATATTGTATGTAAGGTATGATTCCTTCTATTCTCATTTGGTAATTGAAGGATTTTTGATTGGGGGAGTTCAAAGAAAAAGAAAGATTTTGCAGCCTACCTTCCCTTACTTTCTTCATTTTTCCCCTTATATCAATAACCCAATAATAATGAAATTATCTCCAAGAACAAAATGTTTGTTATGCTTAATATCTTTAGTTTGATCTGTCTTAATTCTGCCCTTCATTCGAGTAGCTTTTTCTTCGCCAAATTGCCCGAAGCTTACGCTTTTTTCAATCCAATCGTAGATGTTATGCCAGTCATACCTGTGCTCTTTTTTCTCTTAGCCCTTATTTGGCAAGCTGCTGTAAGTTTTCGATGAGATCTTTAATACTGTCTTAGAAACATTCATGATTTATTCGATAAAAAAAAAAGCTATTCTAACAATTGATAAGATCAGATAATGAACCCTCGACTCAAACATGGAAATTCTTTTGGATAGCCGCGATGAATCGGAATCACCTCATTTCTTCATTCTGACCTTCTGTGGGTCAAAGACCCTATGTAGGGTTCCCACAATACCTAATTGTGGGTATGAGAGATAACTTTGTTAATGAAACAATCAGAATCTTATTACAAATGAATTCCTGCAAATTCCTTTTTTTGTTTTCTAGAAACCGCTTCATTTCTTTTCTTGGTGTCAAAACGGAATGTGTGGTACAAAAATGGAGAATCTATTCCCCTATTTCCCCCCCAAATGATCTTGGAGATTGTGTAATGCTTACTCTCAAACTCTTCGTTTACACAGTAGTGATATTCTTTGTTTCTCTCTTCATCTTCGGGTTCCTATCTAATGATCCAGGGCGTAATCCTGGACGTGATGAATAAAAAAATCAGAGGTTTTTCTTTGCTTGATTTCTGAATTTTCTTAAGATTTTCTTTCTCTATTCCATACATTTAACTATGAGAAAAAGGGGTTCGAGAGTTTTTCGAATTCGAACGGGAAATCTCAAGTGATCAGAAGGAACGGAGAGAGGGGGATTCGAACCCTCGGTACAAATAATTCGTACAACGGATTAGCAATCCGACGCTTTAGTCCACTCAGCCATCTCTCCCAATTCCAATTCAAAAAGGATAATTCATATGTGACGCGTGAAGTAAAGATTGATAAAAGTCTTTCCTTATCTTTCTTTATTCTATAGATATAGACGAGTTTTATCAATCACCACTTCCATTTAGATAAAGATAACGAAACAGATATCTCCAATAGAAAGAGTACCTCTTTGATTTCATCCGAAAAGTTTTTTTTTTTATTCCCCCGGCCTGGCCAGTACCTAGCCAGGCCATTCCTTGTTCCAATGAATCATAGATCAAATGATTTATTTGATTTGAAAGCAAAAATACTTGTTATTGAAACAGCAACAAGGCTATTTCCATTCCTATGATAGGGGTGCCATTTCTTACTATTCGTTGTTTTTCTTTTGATCGATTTACTTACTGCAATAAAAAACATACTTTTTCTAGTATAATAGAACTCATATATTTCTTCAAAGGACAAACTTTGTTTGAACACTTGAGTTCACAAACCAAACGAATACTATGATTTTTCACTCGATCCAATCGACCCGAATTCATAAGATTTGGCAGTTGAATGAATAGGAAAGGGAGTAGAGAAAAATGGAGCTCTGGATTCTTGTACAACTCATTTTTATGTTCCGACTTCAATGACTCTTTTGGTCCGGTACTCTCAGTAATGACTCCCCGATAAAAGATATAACTTGTTATTTAAACGAACCTTCTTCTGCTATTTCATCAAGTCTCCCCGTCAGAACACAACATGTCAACACTCTCATTTTCATGATTCTGATCCTATCTTGATTACGTTTCACTCCCTTGTTCGACAAACAGTCCATTCGTATACAATAATCATATTGTAGCGGGTATAGTTTAGTGGTAAAAGCGTGATTCGTTCTATTAACAAGTGAAATAGATAAGGGGTCCTTCGGTTTGATTCCTATTCTGATCAAAAACTTTATTTCTTATAAGGGGTTTAATCCCTTACCTCTCAATGCTACATTTGAGGAAAAATATACATTATCGTGATTTGTATCCAAAAGTCAAGTCAATTCGAAATTGAATAACAAAATTGGATTATGGAATTGCGAAGCATAATTTTTTTTTTTTTTTTTAAGTTGGATCAACCCTTCCAGCTGAATGAGTATAAGTAAAGGATCCATGGATGAAGATACAAAAGTCTATTTCGAATCGTAACTAGATCTTCCCATTTTTTTTTTTTTGTAAAGGGGGAGATTGAAGCCAAATAGCTATTAAACGATGACTTTGGTTTACTAGAGCCATCGACATATTGTTTTGTTTCAGCTCGGTGGAAATGAAATTCTTCTCTTCAGGATTCTCCCAAGTAGAAATAAGGAACGAAGTAATTAGAAAGATTTGTGATAATTCCCTCTTTCTAAAGGGATCAT